TGGTCAAGGTCTCGGTGAAACAAGATGAAATGGTGTAAGAATTTTTATTGTTATATTTTTGATTGCATCTATCTATAAATCTATTGATATAATTGAAGTAAAAATTCAATAGTTTAATTAACTTATTATAGAATGTAACTGGTTTAACCAACTTATTATTTGGAAAATAATCTTGCTCTTTACAATAGATACATAATAAGAGTAATGTTTACTTCTTCTAGGTCGAAACTAAATGCATTTAAATGCTTTCTTATTAGAAAAAGGCTTAATTTATTAAGCAATTTATCTTTGACAAAGAAATATTATTTTTAATTACTTTTTCTTAAATGGCCTCTACACAAATTGGTATAAAAGAATGACCTGTTCCACAAATTTCCGCACATTGTCCATAGTAAGTTCCCGGATGATTAATCTGGAAATTAACTGAGTTTAAACGTCCAGGGATAGCATCAATTTTGATGCCTAAACCTGGAATTGAAAATGAATGAATTACATCTAAAGACGTTGTTAAACATTGGATTTCTGTTAAATACGGAAGAATCATACGAGTATCAGTTTCTAACAAACGTCATCCTATTATATACTTCTTTCTCTTTAGTAAATCCAGATCTGATAAAGGATAAGAGCTATAAGAATTACCTTCAACATTATCAAAGTTTTCATAAATTCAATATCATTGAGCCCCAAAAACTTTTGTTAAAACTGTTGGATTGATTGATAAATCAAATAAATAAAGATAAAATAAAGAAGGATAAGCAATAAAAATTAAAATTACTATTGGTAAAATAGTTCAAATAATTTCTAAATTTATGCTATCCTTAAAGTTATAATTCGTAAATTTACATGTTGAGATTCGTACAAAAATGATTAAAATAAAAGTAATAATTATAGTTAGAAATATCATAGTATAATCATGAAACTGTTCTATTACTATTCTAGTTCTAGTATTACAATTGTAAAAAATATCATATATTGATAATTTTATTATATTTATTATTACTTGAAAAAGATAAACTTTATTTTTGATTTTTAATATCAATGTATTTTTTTTACTACACAAGTTATTTTTTTCATTCAAATGAATTTTCTTTTCATTCAATTAAAGTTCCTATTAAAATGATTAATATTAACGCAAATGATGAAAAAATTCACATTTTTAGGCTAGTTGAAAAAAATGTTGTTAACAATGGTAAAATTAAAGCAATTTCAACGTCAAAAATAATGAATAAGATTGCGATTAAAAAAAATCGAATTGAAAATGGTATTTGTGCTGAATTGAAAAAATTAAACCCACATTCAAATGGAATTATCTTTTCCCGTCAATTTTTTCTTTTTTTAGAAAAAGTGGATATAATTATAATTAAAATTATTCTTAATGTAAATATAGTTAAAACTAAATTTATAATAATTAAAATTAAAAGTTAAAAATCTTTGGATTTTCTTCAAAACAGTGTTCCTTAGTTGGTGCTGATTTATTTCATTCAATAGATCAATTATTTTTATTTAGCATAACAACGATTCGTTGAGAAGCTATTCTTTCCCAAAGAATAAAAATAAATAAAATTGTTGCTATCAATCTGATAATTGATCCAAATCTTGAGATTTTATTTCATGATTCAAACATAAATGGATAATCAGAATAACGTCGAGGTATTCCTCTTAATCCCATAAAATGTTGAGGGAAAAATGTTAGGTTAACACCAATAAATATTAAAAAAAAATGAATTTTCAGCAATTTTTTTTTTATTGTTAATCCTGTAAATAAAGGATATCAATGTACTGTTCCTGCGAAAATAGCAAAAATAGCACCTATGGATAATACATAATGAAAATGTGCTACTACATAATAAGTATCATGAAGAACAATATCAATAGAAGAATTAGAAAGTATAACCCCTGTAAGCCCCCCCAAAGTGAAGAGAAATACAAATCCTATTCTTCATAAGGTTGATACTTTTATATTGATTTTCGCACCTGAAAATGTAGCTAATCATCTAAAAATTTTAATTCCCGTAGGAACAGCGATAATTATGGTTGCTGAAGTAAAGTAGGCTCGTGTATCTACATCTATTCCAATTGTGAATATATGATGAGCTCAAACAATAAATCCTAAAAATCCAATAGCCATTATAGCGTAAATTATTCCTATTAATCCAAATGTTCTTTTTTTATTCCTTTCTTGTGTAATAATATGGGAGATTAAACCAAAACCAGGCAAGATTAAAATATAAACTTCTGGGTGCCCAAAAAATCAAAACAAGTGCTGGTATAAAACTGGGTCCCCACCTCCTCTCGGATCAAAGAAGGATGTATTTAAGTTTCGGTCTGTTAATAATATTGTAATAGCTCCTGCTAAAACTGGTAACGACAATAATAATAAAATAGCTGTTAAAATAACTGATCAAACAAATAAAGTTATCTTTTCCGTTGTTAATTTTTTGATCTTTAAATTTAAAATCGTTGTAATAAAATTTAAGGCTCCTAGAATTGAAGAAATACCTGCTAAATGAAGGGAAAAAATAGTTAAATCTACTGATGGTCCAGAGTGATAAAAAGTTGACAAAGGTGGGTAAACTGTTCATCCTGTTCCTGCACCATCTTTTGATGAACCTATAATTAACAATGTTAAAGAGGGTGGAAGAAGTCAAAATCTTATGTTATTAAGTCGAGGAAATGCTATATCTGGTGCTCCTAATATTAAAGGTACTAATCAATTACCAAACCCACCAATTATAATTGGTATAACTGTAAAAAAAATCATTACGAATGCATGGGCTGTTACTACCGAATTATAAAATTGGTCATTTCTAATAAATAGTTTAAAGGATGTTCGTAAGTTTAATCGGATTAATATACTTAATGATAAACCAAATATACCCGATCAAAATCCAAATAAAGAGTATAAAATTCCGATATCTTTATGGTTAGACGAAAATATTCATTTTATTAAAAAATTGTTTTTATACATAAAATTAATAAATTCTTAAATCTTTCTAGTATTTTCAAAATACTTGCTTTTTATAAGCTAATTAATTAATAAAATTAAGTTTTTAGGTCCTTTCGTACTATAAAAACCTCTATTATGAAGATAGAAACCAACCTGGCTCACACCGGTCTTAACTCAAATCATGTAAGAATTTAAAGGTCGAACAGACCTATAATCTAATTTTCTTCTATTAGATGTTTTCTTAATTCAACATCGAGGTAGCATTTAATCTTCTTGATTTGATCTCTAAAAAATTTTTGCTCTGTTATCCCTAAGGTAACTTTTTTTTCTTAAAAGGTTTATTATTCTTTTAATAGTAATTTTAATAAAAAATTTTTATTTTTTTACTTCCCCAGTAAAATTTTTACCTTTTAATTTTTAAATTTATAATTAAGTTCTATAGGGTCTTATCGTCTTTCATAATTATTTTAGCCTTTTAACTAAAATGTCAAATTAAATTTTTAAAAAAAAAAAGTTGATTTTTCGTTTTACCTTTCATTCTAGCCTTCAATTAAAAGACAAGTTATTATGCTACCTTATTTATTGCTGTTTAATTTTCACTGAGCAGGTTTTATCTCTAATAGATTCATGAGACAATGTTTTTGTTAAACATTCGAAAATCTTTTTGCCTAGTTTTTATTTTTTTTTTAATATTTACTAATTTTTAAATTTTATTCTTTTTCTAATAGTTATAAAATTATTTTATATAAAAAAAAAATTATTAAATCTTTAAATTAAAATTAAAATTTTTAAATCTTAGGTTAATTTAATTCCTTATTTCTTCCCCCTTAATAATATTTTTTAACTTAAAGCTAAACCCTTAAATTCTTCATTATCAATTTTATCTTTGTTTATTTAAATTAAATTTATTTCTAAAATAACTAGATATAAAAAAAATTGAAAGTTTTTTACTTCTATTTTTTTTTTTCATTATAATGAAACATAAAGCCCAATAATTTATAGATCTTTTTTTTTCGAGACTTAAAAATAATTTTTTAATTCTTAAAATCATGATACACAAGGAATATAAGTTTTAATCTTTTCTAAAAAGTTTTTTCCTTTCTTTTTAAATACTAAAAATTTAAATTTTTTAAAATTTTACTTAAACTATTAATAATATTTTTAGATTATGTTTACTTAAAAACTTTTTATTAGTGTAAATAATATTTTTTGTTAATCTTTTAATAGAACTCTTTGAAAAAAAAATTGTTGAGTTATCCCTTTTTTAAACTTATTTTTTCATTCTCTGTAATAAAAATAACTCCTGTTATAATGTAAAATAAGAAAGCTATTAAAAATAATGTTAACTTACTGTTATTATCATATAAAACAATTAATATCTTTCTGATTTTTATTTTTTTAAACTCTAAAAATCTTTCCTTCTGTGTATAAAAAATTGTTAACAATATTAACCTCAAAAAAATTGGATTTTTTTTTATTAGAGGCTGCTTAGAAAATGAAATCCTGATAATATATGAAAAAAGTATTAGGATCCCTCCTAGATAAATTATAAATAATATATATCTAAATCAATTAAAATTAAAGCTTAATCTTAAATTAATGGCCATAAAAACTGATTGAATAATAATTAAAATCCCTATTATTATAGGGTGGTTTGAATTAATTATTATAAAAAATGAAGTCAAAAATGTTAAAAAAATAATTTTTTTTAGTCCAATCTCAATTATGATAATTATAATTATGAATAAATTCTAAATTTCGGATTTTTCTTTTCAAAATTTGCAATTTTGCGTTTTTTATAAACTACGAAATTTTAATATCAAAAAAAAAATATGATTAGTTTGAATTTTTTTTTTCTTTTGGTTCATTTTTATAATTTATTTCATAAATTTCTTTTCTTTTCTAAACTCCTTATTAATTTTAGAATCTTTATCTTTGTTAATTTTTTTTATATTTGTTTATATTTTCTTTTGCTTTTTTTCTTTAAGAATAATTATGTATTTTTTCGTTTTTATTGTTTGTGAAAGGGCTATCGGTCTATCAATCTTGGTCAGAATTGTAAAGTTTTATGGATCCGTAAACTTTAATTCTATAAATTTTTTAATATTCTAATTATTTTAAGACTTTTTTTGTTCTTTATATTATATTTTTTCTTCTGTATAAATTTGCTTATACTTTTTGTAATTTTTTTTATTCCTTTTTTTTTTCTTTCAAATTTAAGACAGTTTTTAATATATAAAAATTTTTTTCTGTGTTTTGATAATTTTTCTTTTTTACTTATTATTTTAAGATTTTGGATTGTTTTTCTAAGGTTGATTTCTAGTTTAAACGTTTTATCTTCATCCTCTTCATCATTTTTCTTTTTGTCTTTTTACATTTTACTAATTTTTTTAACCACTTTTTTTTTCTCATCAGGACTCTTTTTTTTCTTTTTCTCTTTTGAATCCACTCTATTTCCCACTTTATTTATTATTATTGGTTGAGGTAATAATGTTGAACGTGTTCAATCTGGTTTATATTTATTCTTTTACACTCTTTTTTCTTCAATACCGATATTAGTATCAATTTTTTTCACTTGCAATATAAGAAATAGTTCCTTAATAAGATTTATTTATTTGGATTATTTAAATTACATCTACTTTTTTATAATAATCTCATTTTTAGTAAAAATACCTATATTCTTTTTTCATTCCTGACTTCCTAAGGCACATGTTGAAGCTCCTATTTCAGGTTCTATAATTTTGGCAGGTGTTTTACTAAAAATAGGTGGTTATGGTATTTATCGTTTGTTTAATTTATTTAAATTTTTTCCCTATTTCAATAGAATTTTTATTTACATCAGTTTATGAGGCGGTTTAGTAGCTAGTTTAATTTGTCTTCGTCAGTCTGATTTAAAATGTTTAATTGCTTTCTCTTCTGTTTCTCATATAAGAATTGTTATCATTGGTATACTAATTTTTAATGAAGTTGGTTTAAAAGGTTCCTTAATATTAATAATTGCTCATGGTTTATGTTCTTCTTGTATATTTTTTCTTGCTAATTGTATTTATGAACGATCTGGAAGCCGTAGAATCTTTTTAAATAAGGGTTTATTATCTATCTTTCCTAGGTTTTCTTTATGATGGTTTGTTTTTTGTTCTTTTAATATAGCTTTCCCTCCTTCTCTAAATTTAATTAGAGAAATTTATATTTTCATTTCTGGAATCTCTTGGTTTATAAATTCTATATTTATTTTAATATTGTTATCTTTTTTAAGAGGTGTTTATAATTTATTCCTTTTTACTTTTTGCAATCATGGAAAAGTTTGTTCCTTAATTAATTTTTTTAATCCTCTTTCTATTTTTGAAAATATAATTGTTTTCATCCATTTTTTTCCTTTATTTTTTTGATTTTTAAAACTTGATCATTTTTATTTTGTTAGTTTTGAGAACGTTGATTTGTGGAATCAAAAGAGCATTAAATTGCACAAAATTATAAATTTTTTTATTTTGATATCTCCTTTTTTCTTTCTTTTTTGGTTTTTTTTTCGTGTTTTTATCATTTTTTTTTTATTGGTTTTAATTTTAGATTATTCATTCATTGAAAAATAGTTTTTTGTTCTTTTTATATTAGTTTCCCTTTTTACTTAGATTATATATCTTGTATTTTTATAGGAATGGTTCTTTTAATTAGAGGCTCAATTATCTTTTATAGAGAGTTTTACATACAATCTGAAATTTATAAACTTCGTTTTTTCTTTCTTATATTCCTTTTTGTTATATCAATAATTTTTTTAATTATTTGCCCAAATTTTTTCTGTATATTGTTAGGATGAGATGGTCTAGGTTTAGTTTCCTATCTTTTAGTAATCTATTACCAAAATTTTAAATCTTTTTATTCTGGTCTTATTACTGCTTTAACAAATCGTGTTGGTGATGTATTTATCCTGTGTTCAATTTCCTTATTTTTTTGTTATGGAAGTTTTAATTATATAAATTTTTTTTTTAATTATAATATATATTTTTGTTATATATTTTTTATCGCTTCTTTAACTAAAAGTGCTCAAATTCCTTTCTCCGCTTGGTTACCCGCAGCTATGGCTGCTCCCACTCCGGTTTCTTCATTAGTTCATTCCTCAACTTTAGTAACTGCAGGTGTTTATATTATAATTCGTTTTAATTATTATTTAATTCAAGAAATTAAATATTTATTAATATTTATTTCATTGTTAACTATAATCATGTCAGGATTTTCTGGCATATTTGAATTTGATTTAAAAAAAATTATTGCCTTATCAACTTTAAGTCAGTTAGGGTTTATAATATCTACAATTTCTATTGGTTTTTATGAATTGGCTTTTTTTCATTTAATTACACACGCTGGTTTTAAGGCATTATTATTTATATGCGCTGGATTTTTTATTCATAATTATCATGATAATCAAGATATTCGGTTTTTTGGTTTAATAAATAAAAATTTTTGTTTTTCTTTATGTATATTTAATATTGCTAATTTATCATTATCTGGTTTCCCTTTTCTTTCAGGATTTTTTTCAAAAGATTTAATTCTTGAATTTATATTGAAATTGAATTTTGGGTTTATTTATTTAATTTTGTTTATTGTAGGTACTTTTTTAACAGTTCTATATTCTTTCCGCCTAATAATTTATTTAACCTTTAAAAAATCTTTTTTTAACTCTGTGGAATTTTTTCCTAATCTGTTAGGAATTCAAAATTCTATATATTTACTATTTTTTTTCTCCGTTTTTTTAGGATTTATTGGTTCATCAATTTTTTTTTTTCCTTACAATTATATTGTCTTACCTTTTAAGATAAAAATTTTAATTTCACTAATTTGTTTATTAAGATTTTGTTGTTCCTTAAAAATTTCTTATATAAATTTAGAATTAAATAATTATTTCATTATATATTTAAGACAAATGTGATTTTTATATTTCTTAAAAACTGATTTATTAAAATATTTTTTTTTAAATAATTCTTATAAATTTTCAAAAGTGTTGGTAACATATATTGAAAATTACTTTGGAATAACTCTATATTATTATTTTTATTTTTTTTCTGATAAATTTTTAAATTTTTTTAATTATTTGTTTTATCTTTTCTCTTTTTTTTTTGTTTATTATATTTTTTTTTATACTTTTTTGTTTTAAAGGCTTTATCTTTTTTTTATTTCAAAATAAATTTACTTTAGATAGCACTTCTTTAATTGTTAAAAATTAAAAAAAAAAAAAAATATATATATAAACGGAAATGAGTCTTTATACCTTTTATCTAAAAAAAAAAAAAAAAAAAATGTTAAGTTCGGATAATTTCGGGGTTTTTTAATACGTAAAATTTAATTCTTAGGAAATCTCCTATTTTTAAGTTCTAAACTTAACACATTTTTCTGTCAAAGAATTAAGATAAAAGCCTTATGTAAGACTAATCAGAAATTAGAAATTTCATTAAATTTATCTAATTTATGAATGTTTCCATTAAAATTATATTGAAAATATAATATTTTCATTAAATTACATAAACAGTTAGAGTTAATCTCAATTTTACTATTAACAGTAGTAAGCCTCTAATTTGGCTTTAACAAATTATTTTGAGTAATCTGAGTCATCCGAGTAAAGAGTTAATAAAATACAAAATACATAAGCCTGAATTATAGAAACTCCTATTTCAAGTGATGATAAAAGTAATTGAATCATTGATAAAATTATTACTATAAAGGGTCTTTTTAATCTTATTGTATTACCTATAAGAGTAAGTAAGAGGTGGCCAGATACTATATTAGCCATTAAACGAATTCTAAGAGTAAACGGTCGAATTGATGTACTAATTAATTCAATTAATACTATAAAACTAATTAAGGGTATTGGAGTCCCATTTGGTACCAAATGGGAAAACATTTTATTAGTATATTTCTTTCACCCATAAATAAAAAAGCCTATTCATAGGGGTAATGAGATAAAAAGGTTTATTGTAATGTGCCTAGTTGATGTAAATGAATTAGGAACTAGTCCAATAAAATTAGAAAAAAACACAAATAAAAAGATTCTTGTAAACATAACTTTTGTACTATCTTTATAACTTTTTAAAGCAATTCTTAGCTGAATTCCTATTTCTTTTAGAAGTATTATGAATAATATTTTAGACCGTGAGGGATAACAATATAAAGATAGAAATAAAAAGAAAAGAGAAAATAATATAATTATTCAGTTTATTTCTTCTATTGGAAATTTAATTCTTGATTTCGGATCAAATGATAAAAATAGTCTCATTTTTATAATGTTCTTTCTTTTATTATTTTTTACATCTTTATTTCTAAATAAAAATTCAAAAAATGTAGTTGATAAAATTATTATAAAAACAAAAATTAACAAAGTTGATAAAATTATTTGATTTATAGGTAAAATTTGAAAAATTTTATCTAAATGCATTTTCCAATACATTTACTATGTTTCGACTTATCTCAATTTTAATTGAGAGTGACGGGCAATTTGTACATATAAATATTTTTGTTCACCTTTTCTTTTTTAAAAAAGTTACTTTTAAGTTCTCTTTTAAATTTGTTTTAAACTCATTTTTATTCAATTTTTTTAATGGGACTCAATCCTTCTTTAAATACTTTGTCTTGACCTGAATTGCTTTTTCAAAAAGATTTTGAATAATAATTTCAATTAGTTTCTTAAAACGGAGATATAAATATTTTTAAAATCTAAAGTAAAGTTTTTGTGTATTATCATAGTTTAAAAAATCAAGTTCCCCTAAATTTTATTTATACTGCCATATTCTTTGAGTTTTAAAAATTTTACATTAACTCTGGATAATTTTTGTTTCTAAAATAATAGGGTATCAAATCCTTTTCTTTTAATAGTTTTTATAGATTCTAAAATTTTGCGAAATTTTTATTTAGATAAAATTTGACCTATTTTCTAATCTTTTGTTCTCCAATCTTTCATATAACTACATTTCCGTTAAATTATTTAAAGATATAGTATGACCGCGATTGCTGGCACTATATTTATCTCTTAATTATTTTTGCTTAAAGATTTCTATTTAAAAAAATTTTATACTGGTATAATTTCCATGCATATCAAAAATTATTATAATTTTATCTAGAATTAAAATTATGCTCTAAATTATAATTAATATCTTAATATTTTCAGTATTATACTTTTTTTAAGCTAAAAGAGCAAAGTAGACAATTAATAATTTTTATATGCAAAATAAATGTTTTTTTTAAACTACTACTCTTGTTCTAAAAGGATTTTGATCAAGATTGGAGTATGAATCCAATAGTTTTTTTAACTTACTTTTAGATTTAGAAGTAAGATTTAAAAAAATAAAAAAGAATAAATTAAGTGTTGAACTAGGTAAAACAATTTTCCAAGAAAAATTTATTAATAAATCATATCGATATCGTGGTAATGTTGCTCGCATTCAAACAAAAAAAAAAATAAATAATATTACGGTAATGAAATATTTTAGCTCACTTATGTAAAATCCAAAAAATATAATTGTTGAAAATCTTCTAAAAAACAAAATTATTATGTATTCCGCTATAAAGATTATAGCAAAAGTTCCCCTTCTATATTCTGTATTAAATCCAGAAACTAATTCACTTTCTCCTTCAGCAAAGTCAAATGGTGTTCGGTTTAATTCCGCTGTGCATGAAATTATTCATAACAGAAAGTTAAATATAAAAAAGATATAAACAAATATTTTTTGAACTTCTATTAGTTTAAAAAAGTTTATTGAATTATTTAAAATTATATTCCTTAAAATAATAAAAATTAATGAAACTTCATAAGAGATTGTTTGAGCTAGTGCTCGTATTCCACCAATTAATGAAAAATTTGAATTTGATGATCATCCGGCTATTAAAATTGGATAAACTCCTAAACCTAAGATTGAAAAAAATATTAGTAATCCTATTTTTATTAATAAAATAGGTTTAAAAATAGGTAGGGAAAATCAAATTATTAAAGATAAGATTAATCTAACAGACGGTGAAAAAAAATATGATGTAAAATTAGAATTAAAAGGTTTAACTATTTCCTTAGAATAAAGTTTTAAAGCATCTGATAGTGGTTGAGAAATTCCTATAATTCTGGCTTTGTTAGGTCCCAATCGAATCTGTATATATCCAAGAATTTTACGTTCCAAGAGTGTAATAAATGCTACTGCCACCAATATTATCAAAATCAAGATTAATCTTCTTAACATTAATATTAGTTTAAAAATTTGAAATTTAAGATTTTTCTTAATTTTAATTTTGAAAATTAATAGTTTATTAACTTAAAATTTCTTAAATTATTAAAAAATTTCTTATAAATGGTAAAATAAGGACTAAATAAATAGTTTTATTTTTAATACTTTTTTTCATCTTTTGATTATTATAAGATATAATTAAATTTGAAAAAATTATTCGTAGATAAAAAAACCTTCTAATTGTATTCGAAACTAAAAAAGTAGTTATTAAAATAAATTGGGTCTTTTCAATTAGAAAAATGAAGACTATTGTTTTTGGTACAAATCCTAAAAATGGAGGTAATCCTATTATCCTAAAGATAATTATAATTATAGACAGTGAAGAAGTTAAGTTCGACTTTTCTCTAATAAAAATATTATAAATAAAATTATAGTTTAATTTATAAAATAGTTTAGATGTAATAAAATTTATAAAAGTATAAATTAAAATGTAGATAGTTGTTGTTTTCTTTGAAATTAACAATGATAATAACATAATTGTAAGATGGTTTATGGAGGAAAAAATTATAATTTTTCGTATTGAAAAGGATTTCAATCCTATTAATGATGCTGCAATTGAATTTAAAATTATCATAATAATTATTTTATTCTTTGATAATAGTATTGAAATTATAATTATTGGTAAAAATTTCTGAATTGTAAGAATAAATGCTATTATAAATCAAGATAATTTTTCAGCTATTCTCAATATTCATAGTTGAAATGGAAATATACCTATTTTTAAAAATATTATTACTATTAATAAATAATTAATCAACTCATCATTTTTCAAAATTTTTCTAATTAATATAAAAAAAATAAAAGAATTTGAAGCAATTCTTTGAATCCAAAAATATATCATTATTGATTTCTCAGATTCATAAACTTTTTTATTAATTAACAGAGGCAAAAAAGAATAAAAGTTAATTTCGAATCTTATTCATATTGAAACAAAGTTAGATGATGATAGTGCTAGAAAGATTCTTAAAAAGATTAATATAAAAAATTTTGTTGAATTCAAAAAAAATATTTTTTTTATTTCATAAATGTAAAACAATTTTATGAGTAGTAATATAATCTAAATAAGATGATAAACTGTAAATTTATTTATGAATCGTTTCTGTTACTCAGGAAATAATTTAATAAAAATGTTAATTTTGGATATTAATTTTGGAATTTTCCTTTCCTGACCTTTTAGAAAAATAATTTTCAGCTTAAAATAATTTTTTTTTTGTTTTAAAGGCTTTATCTTTTTTTTATTTCAAAATAAATTTACTTTAGATAGCACTTCTTTAATTGTTAAAAATTAAAAAAAAAAAAAAATATATATATAAACGGAAATGAGTCTTTATACCTTTTATCTAAAAAAAAAAAAAAAAAAAATTGTTTACTGCCTCGGGAATTTGATTATCACAGAAAAATATAAAATTGTTAAGATTTGTCCTGTAATAATAAATGGATCCTCAACGGGTTCTGCTCCAATTCATGTTAATAAAAAAAAAATCCTAATCAGTATTCAAAATAGATTTTGTTTAATTAAATTAAACTGTCTACCTTGTTTAATCTTATTTTTTTTTAATAAAGGTAAAAAAAATAAGATTAAAATCGATATTAATAAAGCAATTACTCCTCCTAATTTATTTGGAATTGAACGTAAAATTGCATAGGCAAAAAGAAAATATCATTCAGGTTTAATATGTAAAGGTGTAACTATAGGATTAGCAATTGAAAAATTATCTGGATCACCTAAATAATAAGGAAAAAATATAGTAATAAAAAATAACGCACAAAAAAAAAATATAAATCCTATAATATCTTTAATTAAAAAGTAAGGTGTAAATGGAATTTTGAAAGATTTACTAGAAATTCCTAGTGGATTTCTAGATCCTTTTAAATGAAGGAAAAATAAATGAAGAATTACTAATGCAAGAACAATGAATGGGCAAATAAAATGAAAAACAAAGAATCGATTAAGTGTCGCGTTATCAACTGAAAATCCTCCTCAAATTCAGTAAACTAGAGTGGTTCCTAAATATGGAATGGCTGATAACAAATTCGTAATAACTGTTGCTCCTCAAAAAGATATTTGACCTCAAGGTAAAACATATCCTAAGAAAGCTGAAGCTATAGTTAATAAAAAGATTATTACCCCTAAGTTTCACGTTTGAATTAAGTAGAAGGATTCATAGTAAATTCCTCGCCCAATATGAATAAATATAGAAATAAAAAAGAATGAAGCTCCGTTAGCATGAATAATCCGTATAAATCATCCTATATTTACATCTCGACAAATATGAACTACCCTTTGAAAAGCTATTTCAGTATTAGGAACATAGTGTATTGCAAGGAAAAGTCCCGATAAGATTTGCGTTATTAAACAAATTCCTAAAATTGATCCAAAATTTCAAAACAAAGAAATATTCTTAGGAGATGGAAGTTTAATTAAAGATGAACTTAAAATTTTTATAATTGGGTTTAAATAAATTTTTTTAAATTTTATTTCAAAGGAGCAGAGTTTGTTCTACATTATATATTCTATCAAAATATCCCTTTAATCAGGCACCCTTTGTATTAAAATAAATTCAAATATGTTTATTTAAATTTAGGTTTTAGTTAACTTTGATCTAAAAGATTTAAACTTTTCCTAAAAATTTCAAAAATTTTTGTACTTATATACTAAGATCAAATTTTGAGTTTTTAGCTTATAAAGCAAAATTAATTTACAAAATTAACATTTTTATTAAATTATAAAAACTTTTTTTTTTTTAGAAAAATAATTTTCAGCTTAAAATAAATTTTTTTTTGTTTTAAAGGCTTTATCTTTTTTTTTATTTCAAAATGAATTTACTTTAGATAGCACTTCTTTAATTGTTAAAAATTAAAAAAAAAAAAAATATATATATAAACGGAAATGAGTCTTTATACCTTTTATCTAAAAAAAAAAAAAAAAAAAATGTTAAGTTCGGCCTATTTTCCAAATCAGTAAATACAAATATACAAAAATAGTCAAACAACATCCACAAAATGTCAATATCATGCCGCTGCTTCAAACCCGAAATGATGATAAGATGAAAAATGTTTTTTAATATTTCGAATTAAACAAATACTCAAAAACACTGTTCCGATTAAAACGTGAATCCCGTGAAATCCGGTAGCTATGAAAAAGCAGGAACCATAAACTGAATCAGCAATTGAAAATGACGCCTCTAAATATTCTACATATTGAAGGACAGAAAAGTAAATTCCCAAAACAACTGTTAAGATTAAAAATTGTGTTGATTTTTTTTTTTGACCTAATATTATAAAGTGATGTGAAACTGTTAATGTAACCCCTGAACTTAATAAGATTAGAGTGTTTATAAGAGGAATGGATATAGGATTAAATCTTTTAATTCCTTTACAGGGTCACTTTTGTCCAATAAAAATATCTGGTGATAATGAAGAATGAAAAAATGCTCAGAAAAAGGATAAAAAAAAAAAAACTTCCGATGTAATAAATAATATTATACCAATTTTTAACCCTTTTAAAACTTCTTTAGTATGTCGCCTTTCAAATGTTGGTTCTCGCACTACATCACGTCACCAAATAGCTGAAATAAGTATTATTATTATTAAATTAAAAAAAAATATTCATCTATTTAAACTTTGATTAAATATTTTAGCCGTTAAAAATACTATATTAAAAAGTTGAAAAGATGCCAGAAT